AAATAAATATATATAAATTAAATAAAAATCCTCAATACATGTGAAATAATATCTACCTAAAACGAGATGAGTTGATTTGTATTTTGTTTTCTATCTATGTTCTATATATTAAATAAGAAATTATTACTCTTTATGTTCCTTGGAAAAATCGAGCACACGATGCTCCTATTTCTTTATTTCGTTATGAGTCGTATGCTTACGACAATAACGACAAAATTTTCTTAATTCTAATTGTCCGGGTGTATTGTGGCGATTCTTTTGAGTACTATATCTAGAAATTCCCGTCGATTCCTTATTGGTACCCTTTCGAACACAACTGATACATTCCAAAATAACTCCGATTCTAACATCTTTGCCCTTGGCCATGAACCTCCTTTCCTTTTTGGATCGACTTAACTTAATTCTTATACCTATTCCTTTATTCTTCTATATTAGGATCCGAAGAAATAGAATAAAAAATAGAGAAATAATTAAAAAATACAATCCTTGTCGAATTTGCAAGGATTTTGCCTGGAAATCCTTTCATTTAAGCAGCAAGCCCTGTCCTAGCCTCTTTCTATGCTCTGATTTGTGGGGCCTGACTTAACTTGGATACCCCTTTTTATTCAATTTCTGTTTTCTAAAAAGGGGTTTACCTAATTTTTCATGACCCTGAGGTTCAACTCAATGCATCTTTTGTTTCCTTTTGCTTCGTACACTAAAACACTAAAAAAGGATTGAAGGCAAATTTTCGTCATGGCACGAAGAATTCTATCTCTCGCATAGGAATAACTAGAATGAAAAAAAAGGGAATGACAAAGCATCTGGAAATAAACGATTAATTTCTATCAATAAACCCGCTAAAGCCCCAAACCATAGAGTACTTAGCACGGGTGCTACAGAGAGGTATGTTTTTATATCCCGCATTGAAAATCCTCCTTCCTTATTGGAATACATATATGATAAGATACTTTTGCCCAAGATCGTTTGTATTTCTTTTTTTAAGCGAAATTCCTAACTAAAAAAAGAAACGCAATATTATATATAAAATGAACCATATAGATGAGATTTTGCTATACCTAAAAAGATGACCCTTCCTCCTATACATTACTAAGGAATAGTAATCTTTCTTTTATAGGTGAAATTCGATTGGATTTTAGATGTATACCCTTCCTTGATTATATGAGACCAAGAACAAGAAATGACAAGAAAGTTCTATATAGATAGATAAATAGAAGAAAATTACAATGTGGAAAACAAGAAAGGAATTGTGTACAATGGCATTGTACAACAATTTTGAAAAGGGATGTAGCGCAGCTTGGTAGCGCGTTTGTTTTGGGTACAAAATGTCACAGGTTCAAATCCTGTCATCCCTACCTATTACTTCGCTCTTCTTTATGGGCAGTAGCGGGGAGATCGATTAAAGTGGGTATAACTTGAATTTGTGAATACTATACGGACGTGAAACACGTTAGGAATTTTCTTTTTGAAAGCGCTCTTAGTTCAGTTTGGTAGAACGCGGGTCTCCAAAACCCGATGTCGTAGGTTCAAATCCTACAGAGCGTGATTCCATCTCTGTTATGCCGAAACAGAGTAAAATAACTAAAAAAAAAAAAACAAAGTTGAATTGCAACTCCACTTTGACCTCCTCTCTGGTCTGGAGGAGGTCAATAAAAAAAGAAATATTACTCAATCAAAGATCTAACTGATCCCCACGCCTGTATTGCAAATACGCAGTCACGAATAATCCCGCTAAAGTAATAGGAATTAGGCCTAAGACGATTCCAAAAAGAAAAACTTCAATCATTTCGATTTGTTCGAGGGGATAAAAAAAAGAGGTACGATCTATCTCTAAATAATAGTCTAAATTATCCACGAATCTCAATGACTAAGAAAAGATTTGGTGATTAGTGCGGAAAAGAGTCCTAGAATACTAGGAATACAAAAGAAAGATTTTTGTTTTCTGACTTATTCATTCAATTCATTTCAAATAAGACGTATCAAATAAGACGTATCTTGTTCAAGCCAATAAATAGAGCTGGAGTTATAGTTAAAGCAGCCAGTAGAAAACCGAAATAACTAGTTATAGTAAGCATGAAAGGGTTAAATTCCATTTATTTTTTTTACTACACTACATATGTTGGTAAAGCACTTACCTAAGTTATGGAAAATTTATAATTCATCGGTTATTTTATATAATACTAAAAAATAAGATAGAGTGAGATACAAAAGTATAAAAGAAAACCGATTCATCAGATGGGACATAAATCCCTAATTCCGAATCAAAAGATTTGTTGTGGAATCTATCAGGTAAGTAAAGTAATAATATTAAGTAAGTAAAGTAATAATATTAAGAACTAGATCATCTAACCCCATTGAAAAATGAAATTGGATCTTTTTGGGGGGTTAGAATAAAAGAGAAATAAAGAATGGAATTTTAAAAAAGCTCTTTCTATTTCGGATTATTTATTTTTCAATAGGATTTAATCCTCTTTTTGGAGCAAACGGCCAAATATTCCCCTATCCCTTCTTATTATAACTGATTGTATTCCATATAGAATAAGAGGAGAATAAAAGCATTCCACCAATTTTTTAAGTTCTATCTTCTGTCTTTCCCTATTTCATCTTGTAAACTTCCATCCTTGCTGTTTAGTCAAGAAAGTTAG